CCCTGTTAATCCGCCAGGGCCCAAATAACTCAATTTTCTCCCATGAACGATTTGTGTCAATGGATTAGTTCGATCCAAAACTTGAGATAATGGGTGCAATCCGAAAAAGGATTCATAAGTAGTTGTTAACGGAGTTGAAGTTACCAAATTCTGAGGAGTAGGTATCAATTTATGCCTAATTGCTCCGGAGATAGTTCCCTTAACTACATTTTCTAAACGAGCCAGAGCCAACCCGAGCTGGTCTTGTAAAAGATCCGCTACAGAGCGAATACGTTTATTTTTCAAATGATTCATATCATCAAGTGTACCCATTCCAAATTTCATCCCAATCAAATGATCGGCAGCTGCTAATATATCTCGTGGTAACAAAAATATATTGTTCTGAGGTATATTAAGATTCAGTCTCCAATTAATATTTCGGCGACCAATCCTTCCTAATTCACACCTTTGGTGAAAGAATTTTTTTTGTAATTCCTTACATAAGGATTCAGAAAATATTGGATCCCCACCTACACAAGAAAATTGTTGATAAAACTCCAAAATAGCATTTTCTTTTGACCCAATTTTTTTTTTCTCCTTATCGGTCAAGAAAGATAAGAAAATTTCAGGGTAGCAAACATTCTCTAGAATTTCTCGTAGATTCGAACCCATAGCTGATGATAGAACTAGAATAGATATTTTCTGTTTCCTACTCACCCGAGCCCATATTCTTGCTTTTTTATCAATCTCTAATTCTAACCTGCCTCCCCAATCTGATATTATGGTGCCGGTATAGACCGAAATCCCGTTATGATCCAATTCTGACTGGTAATAGATACCAGGACTTTGCAATATTTGATTGATCACAATTCTGTATATTCCGTTTACTATAGAAGTTCCAAGGGAATTCATTAAAGGAATGTTTCCAATAAAAATTCTTTGTTCTTGCATATTCCTACTGGTTTTCCAAATTAATCCCGCGGATACATATAATTCAGAAGAATATGTAAGTGATTCATAGACAGCATCTCGTTCTTTTATCAGAGGTTCTACCAATTGATACGTTTCCACAAATAATTGAAATTCAATTTCATGATCTATATCTTCAATTTTTGGAAACTTAGAAAGTTCTTCTATTAAACCCTGATCAATAAACCGATAAAACCCTTCAAATTGTATCTGATTAAATCCGGGTATTGTAGATGTTCCCTCTTTTCCATCCCCAAGCATCTTTTTTGAATTTCCCATTTATCCGTTTATTGAAAAAATCCCATCCCATCTCTCATTCTTCACCGAATCATATCCATAGAATTCGATCTAGCAATAATGGAATTTCTATTCTGTTTACTGAATCACATGAAATTTTATCCAACTCCAAGATATATGGAATGTATGAAATACGTATGAACGGAGACTAGATTCAATTGGAATTTTTAATAAGAAATAGATCCAAATGGAACAGAATTAAGAAATACCACTGGAACTTACGGAGTTTTGTAAAGAATAGAAAAAAAAAGTAATTTCATTTTCACCTATGATATTACATATTCCAATTCGATTGCATACCATAAAAAATGTATTCATCATTGGATCTGTTCGAGCAGATAAACATATAATAAATAGAAAACTTTTTTTTTTAACCACTTTACTTTTTCATGTATTTGTATTTCATTGTTCAAAAAAATATTTGCAGAAAAGAGATTGATTTTTACCTATTTTGAATAGAATAGTTAGAATATCATTGAATTGAAGTAGGTAAGAAAACTTGTGTTTTTTTATTTATTAATTTTTTTTATTATTAAAATAAAAAAGAATGCACAGATATATATGTCTCTTTTTCTTCTTTTATTGCGGTACAGTTCGATTTGGGACAGCACATGCTGTGCTTTATGAAAAAGGAAATTTTCTCTTCAAGGTATTCAATGAAAAATTGAAATATAAAAATTTATTGAGAATTACTCCTCAAAAGCATCCCTAGAGAGATAAAATACCCCATTATAGAGCTATAGCTCTATAACGTATGTTCTGATTCTGGGGTTTACATATACTCATCATTACTGTTATAATTGAAATTGAAGAAGATTTCTTTTTAATTGAAAAAACTCAATATAGATTAGTTATAAATCCAGTTCTAATGATTTTATTAATATTTTTAGAAATAAAAGAAATAAAAAAAATGTAGATTTGAATTTTAATTCAAAAATGGTCATGACTTTACAGTCAATAGTTAATGGTTCTGGTTTGTACTGGATTCTATATTTTGTGACTGAAAATCTATATATATATTTTTTTCAGAGTTGAAAAAAAAAAAAGAAAATTGGAATCTAGTTTCTATAATTTTGGCGGCATGGCCGAGTGGTAAGGCGGGGGACTGCAAATCCTTTTTCCCCAGTTCAAATCCGGGTGCCGCCTCAACAACAGACTTTAAATCCCCTATTCTCACAAACGTAGGAAAAGACTCTTGATACTTTCTTTTCGTTATTCTAAGCCCCTGGCTCTCGAGGTTCGATTCTGTAACCTAAAGTTTTGCCTATCAGATTCAAGGAAAACTTAAAGTAGTGGAGGGAAATCCAATCCGTAAATCTTTACTTGCCACTACTAATTGAGTTCCACTTACTGAGTCTTCAATTAGATTAGATAGCCAGAGAGGGAATTCAATTAATAGTTTTGGAAAGGACCTAAGATACTTTGGATACAGACTCATGAAAGTCTCGGAATGCTCAGACATTCAATCAATATTAGATTAGATGAAGAATTGCCTTTCATTTTACTTCCAAAAATAAAAAACGATAAAAGAAAGAAAAAGTATTATTCTTTCTACATGTGAGTCAGAGTCCTTGGATACTTCGAAAAGTGTCTGTTTGCTTGTGTTTACATCTTGTCGATTCTACTAGAAATTCTATAATAAGAATAACTCATTATAAGATAAGTGGATTTTTTGGAGTAGTTCATCAATGGTGACCAAATACCTCTCCCTTTTTTTGACTCTGCACCAATGATTTCACTATTATTAGTGAACAATAATGGAATAGTTTCTTCATATTCATAGAAATAGGGGACAGAATTCACATGGATATAGTAAGTCTCGCATGGGCTGCTTTAATGGTAGTTTTTACATTTTCCCTCTCTCTCGTAGTGTGGGGAAGAAGTGGACTCTAGAAATACTTCTAATTGCGGTAATAATCAAACTCTATCAACCTGTATCAATTGGTTTAGTTTTCTAGACCGTTCGGCAATTTTTTTTAAGATTTTTTTTAGAAATTGGATTTATGTTTTGTTTTATTTACTCATTTTCTATGTTTTATATCAGGGTTTACACGGTTAACCATTCATGGGGTAACCCCTTTCGAAATCTGAAGAAGCTTCCATCGAATTGGGATTATCTGTATTAAATGGATCAAACAAATGAAATTGAGAAAGTATGTACATCCATTTCATATTCTATTGAATTTCATTTATATTGACGTTTATAAAGAAAAAGAGAGATATAGATGGATTCCTTTATATTAAGATATTTCACTTGTATCTTTATACATTACAATAACAAAAATGGCTAGTATGGTAGAAAGAGATCTCTTTCTACCATACTAGCGGGCCCCTTAAGATACTACTACTGAGTCTAATGCATTCCTTTCATTTAAGACGAGAAATTGAAATCTTTTTTTTTTTATTGATAGTAAAATTGTATTCCAATTAATCATTTTGACTAACCGTTTTTACGTAAATTATAAGCAAAAAAGCAGTAGGAACGAGAATGAAGAGTGCAGTAGCAATAAATGCAAGAATATTGACTTCCATAATTTAATCGTTTATTATTATTTTTTTTTCTTTGGAATATCTCGGGATTTAATCCCATAGAGATGAGAAATCTTTCGCTTGTAAACTCACTCAGATGAATTAGATTTCAATGATATCGAATGAAAAAAATATCATGAATAACAATATCGGAGCTATAAAATCGATTCATCGTCAAGAATTTAATAGTATAACATAGGAAGATCTTTTATCCACACCGAATACATAATGAGATTCCTGATCCAATCAAAAAATATTTATTTATGATTTTTTTGCCCGTCTTTCGTTTCTACAACCTAGTAGTTTACTTTCCTTGTACAATCATCTGATGAAGTATCATAAAAAAACCTTTTCTACTTCGATTCTTTACAAAAAGAGTTTCTAAAGAACCTTAAATAAACAATAGAAATCAAATAGAGAAAACAAGTACGAAGTTCAATTTGAAATTAAAAAAAAATTTAAAGGGTCTATGATCTTTTTGGAAAACAAAGAAAGGGAATGTGACAAAGACGAATCCCAGTAAAAAAACGAAAATATTCCAAAAAATTAACGAGTTAATTTTTCTTACGAGTTTTTTCTTCGACATCGACTCTAATCTTTAAAAAGAGCATATTCATTAGGGAAGACGCATTTTCTCTTTATTTGTAAAATATCCTCTTTCCTTGGTTGGATTCGAACTATTTCAAATTCCTTGACTTCATAGAAAGAAAAGTATATATAGGTACTCTTGGCAAATGTATTATACGCTATCCTATTCCATTTTCCTACACGAATTAATGGGAGATCAGTTGACAAAAAGCGGAAACCCCATAAAGTATCTCTTTCTTGAAGTGTTGAATGCTCTCAATAATTATAATTAATTTACATATGTCTCTCTACCCTAGTTAAAATAATTGACTTTTGCTTTATGAAAAAAGAAAAATAAAACAAAAAGATAAATGAAACCATTTTAATCCCCTTGCCCAGAAACAAAAAGGGGAGTTGATGTATTGAATCCGCCGGGACTGACGGGGCTCGAACCCGCAGCTTCCGCCTTGACAGGGCGGTGCTCTGACCAATTGAACTACAATCCCATGGAAATCAAGTGGGTAGCTTACATATTCCTTCTTATGATTTTATTTTAATCATTTCAATTTTAGATTCAAATTTTTGTTTTGTAATAAAAAACGTCACAAGTGATATATTGATATCTATATGGATATCACTTTAGTGATATCAAGACGGAT